ATCCTTTTTTGAATGGTCCCTCACGCGGCAGAATTCAAAAATTCATTTTATCCCCAACCCTAAATAAAACATCTATAACGAGATCTATAAGTCCACACTCTATAAACAGAATTAACACCTTATTTTTTATTACTAGTCTCTTTTTGACTCCTACTTATCAGTATCAAGAATTTGAACAAAAACAAACAAGGGATACTTTTAATATAAAAATTTTTTCAATAGAAAAAGTAATATCAAGTTTCAATTTTAAAAAACTTTCTACAGTTTTAAAACAAGAACAAAAAACAGAAGATCAACCAAAAAATTTTAACTATTGCATCGATACTGTTTTAGCCAATCTAAAAGATAAAAGAGAAAAAAGACGCAAAAAAAACGATATTGGAATAAAAGAAATCAGTAAAAAAGTACCTCGATGGTCATATAAAATAATTGACGAATTGGAATACGCTGAAAGAGTACAGGAAGAATTTGTGGTAGAGGATCCTGGAATTCGTTCAAGAAGAGCTAAGCGTGTAATACTTTTTGCAGAAATTATTGGTAAAGTTGATCCAGTATACAAAGAGATCGCTTTGATACATTATTTCGACCAATCAGACTTTCGCCGTGACATAATAAAAGGCTCCATGCGTCCTCAACGACGTAAAACATTTACTTGGAAAATCTTTCACGCAAATATGCATTCCGCTCCCTTTTTGGATAGAATAAACAAACCCCTTTTATTTTCTTTTGAAATATCTGATATGATGTATATGCTGAAACTAATGTTTAGAAAATTAATAGGTAAAAATAAAAAATTTTTTATTTCAGATTATCTGGAAGAAACAACAAAAGAAAGGGATAAAAAAGAGAAGGATAAAGAAAAGAAAGATAAAAAAGAGGAAAAAGAGAAGGATAAAGAAAAGAAAGATAAAAGAGAGGAAGAAGCACGGGTCAAAAGAGTGAAAGTTTGGGATAACGTTACCTTTTCGCAACTAACAAGAGGATGTTTGTTAGTAACCAAATCCATTCTTCGAAAATATATAATCTTACCTTTATTGATAATAGCTAAAAATATTATTCGTATACTTTTATTTCAATCTCCAGAATGGTCGGAGGATTTTAGAGATTTGAATAGAGAAATACATATTAAATGCACCTTTAATGGAATTCCATTACCAGAAAAAGAATTTCCGAGAAACTGGTTAATGGAAGGTATTCAAATAAAAATCCTATTTCCTTTTCGTTTGAAACCTTGGCACAGATCTAAGTTACAATTCACTCAAAAGGATCCACTGAAAGAGAATAAAGGGCAAAAAAAGAATTTTGGCGGCTTCTTAACGGTTTTAGGCAAGACAACAGAAAGTCCTTTTGGTCCTCCTCGAAACGAAAAAGGACTTTATTCCTTTGATTTTAAACCCATTTTCAAGAAACTCGAAAAAAAAAGAAAAAAGTTGAAAAAGAGGTGGTTTCTAGTTATAAGGGCTTTAAAACAACGAACAAAGTTTTTTACAAATGTCACAAAATCAAAAGAAAGAAAAAAAAAAGTTATCAAAAAAAGGTCCTTTTCCCTTTTAAAATTCAAAGCAAAACTAAAAGAACTAATGAAAATTTTTTTAGGATTTACCGGACTATACGAATTGAATGAAACTAAAAAAGATTTAATAACCAACAATCAGATTATTCATAAACCCTCTACTCAAATTAGACATATACCTATACCTATGGGTTGGACAAATTCTTCACTGACCGAAAAACGAATGCAAAATTTGACCAATAGAACAAGTACAATCATAACTCAAATAAAAAAAATTACAAAAACAAAAAAAAAGAAAACTGTTTTTATAATCTCAAAGACAAAAATGAATTCTAAAAAAAGAAGTTATGATCTGAAAAGATTAGAATCTAGAATAAAAAGAAGAAATTCTGAATTTTTCTATAAATTCCAGTATTTTCAAAAAATTTGTATTGAAAAAAAAGCCATATATACTGCTCTATCTATCATTAATATTCTCAGGATGAATTCACAACTTTATCTTGAATCAGTCAGAAACCTTATTCATAAAGACATCCAAGATAATAAAGAAAATCAAGATAAAACTCTGAAATTGAATAGAAATAAAAAAGGGATTCACTTTATTTCGAATATAAAAGAGACTGCTACTAATATGAAAAGACAGATTTTTGGTGACTTATCCTCTTTGTCACAAGCATATATATTTTATAAATTATCACAAACCCTGCTTATTAACTTAAATAAGTTAAGACCCACTCTTCGAGATGATGGAAAAGCTTTTTTTCTAAAAAAAAAAAGAAAGGATTTTTTTGAAGTACAAGGATTTTTTCATTCCGAATTAAGACATCAAAAAAACATTACTTTTATAACGAATCCATGGAAAAACTGGTTGTTAAAGGCTGGTCATTATCAAAAGGATTTATCTCCGATAAGATGGTCTAGATTAATATCAAAAAAAAGGATAAATCTTGTTAATCAACGATGTATGACTGAAAATAAGGGTTTAAATAAAAAGGATTCCTGTGAAAATGAAAAAGACTTATTAATGAAGTATGAAAAAAAAAAGAATTTTCAAGGGGAGTTATTACTAAAAAAAAAAATCAAAAAATATTCTCGATATGATCTTTTAGCGTATAAATCTATAAATTATGAAGATCCGAAGTACTCATCTATTTCTAGATTGTCATTAAAAACAAAAACTAAGCAAGGAATTTTCTATAATTTTACAATACCTAAACGCAAATTTATTCGTGGGTCAGAAGGGGTTTCTATCACTAACTATCTGGAAGAAGACGAGACTCTGGAGATAGAACAAAATCGGGATAGAAAATATTTTGATTGGAGGATTTTTGACTGGATGGAAATGAATGAAAGACTACTAAGCTATTCCATATGCAATTTGGAACTTTTGCTCTTCCCAAAAAATTTGATACTTTACAATGCATATAAGAAAAAACCTTGGACCATACCAATCAAATTACTTCTTTTCGATTTGACTAGAAATGACAATCTTAGTGAAAAATCTGAAGAACTAGTAGATTTTGGATCAGTTTGCTTAAACCAAGAAAAATATCTTGAAGACAATTTTGCAGAATCAGACATGAAAAAAAAAAACTACAAGGGTTTTATGGAAGCGGAGCTTTTTTTATTCCTACAAAGACCTTTATGTTTTCAATTAAAATGGAATGCTTCTGTAAAAAAAAAATTAGTCAATACTATGAAAGTTTATTGTTTCCTGCTTAAATCAATAAATCCAAACGGAGCGACTCTATCCTCTATTCAAAGGGGAGAAATAGGTATCAATTTTCTACTGATTGACAACGATTTGAGTCTTACAGAATTTCTAAAAAAGGGAATATTTATTATCGAACCAGTTCGCCTGGCTGTCAAAAATGGGGGACACTTTCTTCTCTATCAAATCTTAAAAATTTCATTGGTTCATAAGAATAAACAAAAAATTAATAAAAAAGAAGAAGAAAGAAACTATGCGGATACAAAGAATTGGGATAAGTCCACAGGAAATAAAAAGAAAAATTATTATGATTTGCTTATTTCTGAAAATACTTTATCTCCTCGGCAATGCCGAGAGTTGAGAATTCTACTATCTTTTAATTCCAAGAATATAAAAGATATTGAGATAAATAACGAATTTTTTAATGGAAATAACATCAAAACCCGTAGTAATATTTCGAATAAAACCAAAAAGATTTCTCGAGATAACAAAAAATTAAAAAATAAGAATCAAGTAATTAAATTTAAACTCTTTCTTTGGCCCAATTTTCGATTAGAAGATTTAGCTTGTATGAATCGCTATTGGTTTGATACTAATAATGGGAGTCGTTTTAGTATGGTAAGAATACATCTGTATTCACGATTAAAAAACTTTTACTAATAAGTTTTTCCTCTATTCCAGAACATATTTGCTGCCTAAAGACAAAAAGATACACGTATATCTAGTTTTTCATTCTATTCTGATATAGAATGTTAAATTAACAACATATTTTTTCAATCTAATTTTGGTATTATTATGACTGATCAATTAGTATTACTGATCACTCACTATATCAATATATATATATTATACTTTAAAAACTTTAAAAACTAATTAATATTTATCTATTATTTATTATATTATTAATATAATAGATAAATATTATACTATTTCAATTTCAAATTTAAGTAGGGGAAAAGATTTCATTTTATGGTCAAAAATTCATTCATCTCAGTTATTTCCCAAGAAGAAAAAAAAAAAAATGAGGGATCCACTGAATTTCAAGTATTCCGTTTTACCAATAAGATACGAAGACTTACTTCACATTTGGAATTGCATAGAAAAGACTTTTTATCCCAGAGAGGCTTACGGAAAATTATAGGAAAACGCCAACGACTGTTGGCTTATTTGTCAAAGACAAATGAAGTACGTTATAAACAATTAATTAGTCAGTTGGATCTTCGGAAACCAAAAAAGCGTTAAGTTGAAAAGTTAATTTTGAGTTCTTTTTTTTCTATATTATTCTATTTATTAACTATATTATTCTATTTATTAATTAGTAATAAATCTTCAATTTTGATAAATTTCTTTTCGTTTTCAATAAGTTATGAAAGAATGAATCGAGGAAAAACCTATAAATATACCATCTACAAAACAAGACCTCATGATAGTCAATATGGGCCCGCACCACCCATCAATGCACGGTGTTCTTCGACTAATCGTTACTCTAGATGGCGAAAATGTTATTAACTGTAAACCTATATGAGGTTATTTACACATAGGGATGGAAAAAAATTGCAGAAAACCGAACAATAATACAATATCTAACCTATGTAACACGTTGGGATTATTTAGCTACAATGTTCACAGAAGCAATAACTGTAAACGTACCCGAACAACTGGGAAATATTCAAATACCTAAAAGAGCTAGCCATATAAGAGTAATTATGCTAGAGTTGAGTCGTATAGCTTCTCATCTGTTATGGCTTGGACCCTTATATGGCGGATATTGGAGCACAGACCCCTTTCTTCTTTATTTTCAGAGAAAGAGAATTGGTATATGATCTATTCGAAACTGCGACTGGTATGAGAATCATGCATAATTTTTTTCGTATCGGAGGAGTAGCGGCTGATCTACCTCATGGATGGATAGACAAATGCTTGGATTTCTGCGAGTATTTTTTAACAAAGGCAGCTGAATATCAAAAACTTATTACGCGAAATCCTATTTTTTTTTTTAGAACGAGTTGAGGGAGTAGGTATTATTGGTATAGAGGAAGCAATAAATTGGGGTTTATCCGGGCCAATGCTACGAGCTTCTGGAATGCAATGGGATCTTCGCAAAATGGATCATTATGAATGTTACGACGAACTTGATTGGGAAGTCCCATGGCAAAAGGAAGGGGATTCATTAGCTCGTTATTTAGTACGAATCAATGAAATGAGGGAATCCATAAAAATTATTCAACAGGCCATGGAAGGAATTCCGGGAGGTCCGTATGAAAATTTATAAATACGATGTTTTGATAGAGAAAGGGATGTAGACTGGAATGATTTTGAATATAGATTCATTAGTAAAAAGACCTCTCCTACTTTTGAATTATCGAAACAAGAACTTTATGTAAGAATGGAAGCCCCAAAAGGGGAATTGGGAGTTTTTCTGATAGGGGACCAGAGTGGTTTTCCTTGGAGATGGAAAATCCGCCCCCCAGGGTTTCTCAATTTGCAAATTCTTCCTCAGTTAGTTAAAAGAATGAAATTGGCTGATATTATGACAATACTAGGTAGCATAGATATCATTATGGGGGAAGTTGATCGTTGAAATAATAATTGATACAACAGAAATACAAAATATACACTCTTTTTCCAGATTAGAATCTTTAAACGAAATTTTGAAGAGTATATGGATATGGATGCTGCTTCCGATTTTGACTCTTGTATTGGGAATAACAATAGGCGTACTAGTAATTGTGTGGTTAGAAAGAGAAATAGCCGCAAGAGTACAACAACGTATTGGACCCGAATATGCCGGTCCTTTAGGAATTCTTCAAGCTCTCGCCGACAGGGTTAAACTGCTTTTTAAATAAAATCTTCTTCCATCTCGAGGAGATACCAGTTTATTCAGTATTGGACCATCCATAGCAGTTATATCAATTCTACTAAGTTATTTAGTAATTCCTTTTGGCTATCACCTTGTTTTAGCTGATCTAAAGATTGGTGTTTTTTTATTGATTGCTATTTCAAGTATTGCCCCCATCGGACTTCTTATGTCAGGATATGCATCCAATAATAAATATTCTTTTTTAGGTGGTCTACGAGCTGCTGCTCAATCGCTTAGTTATGAAATACCATTAACTCTATGTGTGTTATCAATATCTCTACGTGTGAGTCGTTGAAACATAAACTTTTATTTACTACCCCTTTATAAGTATAAGAAACTTTGTAAATAATAATCGAAATAACTTGAATGGAGCTGTTTATTTTCTTTTTTCGAGTTCTAGCTAGCGTTTAAGTTTATGAGCGAAATCAGATAGTTATATGAGTGAAAGAAAACAGCTTACAAATTCGCAGTAAATATAAATGTTGAGTCCCATTATCCTAAGTACAAGAGGCAAGCGGAAAAAAGAAAAGCAGAAGAGAGCTTTTACCCCAGGATTAGGTGATTAGTCCTCCTGTCTTGAAGCGGGTTCATAATGATCAACCATATTGCTTTTTTACTATGTTTGGCGTGTATTACCAAATATGTATTACCATAACATAACGGGGGATTGAGCAAAAACGCGTGGATGGTTAGGAACACCAAGATAGACAACGGATTAGTAATGGAGATTGTATCAAAATTATACCAAAGGGTATTTTTGCAAAAAGAAAATAATAGTAAAATACAAAGTATGAAAAGAAAACTAATTGGAGCTTTAAATTGTAAATTGGTAGAAATAATCAGGTAGTACTTCCCAAAATTCCGATCCAGAGTATGCTCCTATCCACAAATTATAAAAATGACTATCAGAGACGAAATAACCCTTTATTTTTACCTTTTTGTTTAAGCCCTTTTTTCTTAGAAAAGTAAACAAGGATAGGAAAAAAGTATCCCTAACACTAGAAAAAAGAAAATCATAATACATAATACAATAGAATAAAAAAGTAATTCTTTTTTTTGTAATCTAAAAAATAATAGGTTTAAATTTCGATTTATACAAATCTACAAGGAGTATTTTATTGTAGTATAAAGTTAGAAAAAAAAAAGAAAAATTATTAAAGGATGAGATCAATTCAGAAGTACTTTCTCCTTCTTTAAATTCGAATTTAAATTAGAATAATAACAGACAGAATTTCAGTGGTCTAATTTAGGGCGTTTGGATCCTATCTATTCTACAAACTAAGAACCCATATGACAAATATATAAAAATAAAGAGAATAAGCTTCGGCCCTTAGATTTATTTATGACCCTCGAGGAGCCATATGAGGTGAAAATCTCATGTATGGTTCTGGAATAGCGATAGGAGCGACTATGCTATTATCGACTATGATTATCTAATAGTTCAAGTACAGTTGATATAGTCGAGGCACAGTCGAAATACGGTCTTTTGGAGTGGAATTTGTGGCGACAACCAATAGGATTTTATTCAATTAGGAACATATCAGAATTTTTTTTTTCAATTTTTTTCCTGGTCGAGTCAATAAGGTTATGAAAAAAAATTCGTATGGATTTCTCTTTTCTTTATACGTAAAATGGATTTGACTGGACCAATACATGATTTTCTTTTAGTTTTTCTGGAATTGGGTCTTATATCATTTGCTTTAGGGGTCGTATTACTATTTATTCCGCGTTTTCGTTAGGGTTGGTTCTTATTTGTATATCTTTATTTTATGTTTTATCAAACAGCTATTTTGTAGCTGCTGCACAACTCCTTATTTACGTAGGCGCAATAAATGTTTTAATCATATTTGCTGTGATGTTCATAAAAGGTTCAGACTATTCCAAAGCTTTTTCTCTTTTGACTGTTGGAGGCGGGGTTACTTCGCTGGTTTGTACAAGTATTTTTTTTTATTAATTGCTACTATTCCAGATACATCTTGGTACAGCGTTATTTGGACGACAAGATCAAACCAGATTATCGAGATCGAGAAAGATTTGATAACGAATAGCCAACAAATTGGAATTCATTTATCAACAGATTTTTTCTTCCATTTGAACTAATTTCGATAATCCTTTTAGTTGGATTAATAGGCGCAATTGCTGTGGCTCATCAATAATAGTATTAAAGTCTTAGAACTACCCAAATAAATATAAATCTGGATTCAACTTTGTTTTATCTTATCGCACCTGGTTTCATTCTATTTAAAGATTCTTTGCTCATGTATAAATTTTTCTCTATTTCGATTATAAATAAAACTTCTTTTCAATTTTCAAATTCTTTAATATTCCATTTTAATTTATTACTAATATATAGTTTTTTATGTACTTGTTATATTTGACTCAACGGATTCTGTAGAATTTTTGTTCATATTGATATAAAGTTTTATTTTTACTCTTATTGAAAGAAATAAAAATTGATAAGGAGTTGGTCAATGATACTCGAACATATACTTGTTTTGAGTTCCTTTTTATTTTGTATCGGTGTTTTTGGATTGATCACGAGCCGAAATATGGTTAGAGCTCTTATGTGTCTTGAACTTCTACTGAATGCAGTTAATATAAATTTCGTAACATTTTCTGATTTTTTTGATAGTCGTCAATATTTTCTCAATTTTTGTTATAGCTATTGCAGCAGCTGAAGCAGCTGTTGGACTGGCTATCATTTCGTCAATCTATCGTAACAGAAAATCAACTCGTATCAATCAAGCAAATTTATTGAATAAGTAGTATTATTCATATAAATGAAAATATTCATGTTTCTTAAAATTTAAGAAATGAAAGTCTCTTGGCCCTCTTTCATGTACATACCTCAATCCAGAATTGATTCAAAAAATTCTGGTCAATTATTGATTCATCTTATGTCTAAAAATATTATTGAGTTACAAAACGACTAGATCGAAAATTTATGACGTTCAAAAGTTTATAGACCCAATGTCACACTCAGTAAAGATTTATGATACATGTATAGGGTGTACTCAATGCGTCCGAGCCTGTCCCACAGATGTATTAGAAATGATACCTTGGGACGGATGTAAAGCTAAGCAAATTGCTTCCGCTCCACGAACAGAGGACTGTGTTGGCTGTAAAAGATGTGAATCGGCCTGCCCAACGGATTTCTTGAGTGTTCGAGTTTATTTATGGCATGAAACAACTAGAAGCATGGGTCTAGCTTATTGATAGGTTTTCGACAACACTATTTGAATTTGAATATATTTATTTTTATCGACAGAACCCGTCCTCAAAACAAAAAATAGAAGGATATTCTGTTTTGAGGACGGGTTTGTTTTTCTGGTCCAAGCGTATCTTGTCTTTACCATGAATTCTTTTCATTGGTTAACATTCTTTGTAGTCTTTCCGATATCAACAGCTTCCTTCATTTTATTTCTACCTCAAACTCAGAGAGGGAATAAAGTAATTAGATGGTATGCTATATGTATATGCATTTTAGAACTGCTTTTAATGACCTACGCATTTTGTTATTATTTCCAGTCTGATGATTTATTAATTCAATTTTCGGAGAATTATAAATGGGTCAATTTTTTTTTTTTTTTTTTTTATTGGAGATTGGGAATAGACGGACTTTCTGTAGGACCCATTTTACTGACAGGATTTATCACTACTTTAGCTACTTTAGCGGCTCGGCCAGTTACTCGAGATTCCCGATTATTCTATTTTTTGATGCTAGCAATGTATAGTGGTCAAATAGGATTATTTTCTTCTCGAGATCTTTTACTTTTTTTCATCATGTGGGATTTAGAATTAATTCCCGTTTATCTACTTTTATTCATGTGGGGGGGAAAGAAACGTCTGTATTCCGCTACAAAGTTCATTTTAAACACCGCAGGGGGTTCCTTTCCTCAGTATCTCATATGGGTTTTATAATTATAGGAATTAGCTGTTTAAGCAATGCGGGACTCAACGGAGCCATTTTACAAATAATATCTCATGGATTTATTGGTGCTGCGCTTTTTTTCTTGGCAGGTACCACTTTTGTTTTGATAGAATACGTCTTCTTTATCTCGACAAAATGGGAGGAATGGCTTTTTTTGTTCCAAAAACATTTACAATGTTCAGTATCTCATCGATGGCTTCTCTTGCATTACCGGGCACGAGTAGTTTTTTTGCAGAATTGATAATTTTTTTTGGAATCATTACTAGCCAAAAATATCTTTTACTGCCAAAAACACTAATTACTTTTGTGACGGCACTTGGAGTGATATTAACTCCTATTTATTCATTGTCTATGTTACGCCAGATGTTTTATGGATACAAGTTATTTAATGCTCCAAACTTTTCTTTTTTTAATTCTGGCCCGCGCGAGTTATTTGTTTCAATTTCTATTCTTCTACCCGTAATAGGTATCGGGATTTATCCAGACTTCGTTTTATCATTATCCGTTGACAGGGTTGAGGCTATTTTATCTAATTATTAATTTTTTTAAAAATCCTAAAAAAAGGTAGAAGTGTAAAAGTATTTTTTCGATTTTTTTTTGTTTTACGTTAAAAAAAAAAAATTGTAACCAGAAAGAGAAAGTAGGGCTTTTTACAGAACCATTTGAATCACTCATTGCTTGATTCAAACGGTTCGTTTACACAATGTTTTTTATATAGACTTATATGCTACCCTATGTTTGTTTTTATCAGACCCACGTCCTCAATTCAATTAGATATTAATTGAAATAAACCATAACTATGCAGTCCTATTCCTAATAAATTAACTCCGAAATAACATATCCAAATTAAAAGAAAGCCTATAAAGGCCACAATTGCAGAATTTAGACCTTTCCATTTTTTATGTGTTCTAGTATGTAAATAAATTGCGAATATTGCCCAAGTAATAAAAGCCCAAGTTTCCTTTGGGTCCCAGTTCCAATATGATCCCCATGCCTCGTTAGCCCAGACTGCTCCTGAAAGAATACCTATAGTTAAAAGGATAAAGCCGATACTAATAATACGATAGCCCCAACAATCTAATTGTTGAATCAACTGAGACCTATAATAATTGTTACAACAAAGAAAAAAAGTGTTTCGTAAAACAGTGCCGCTTTCGTTCATGTATTGAATCTCATCAAAAAAAAAGATTCATTTAACAAATTATTCTTTTTAATTTTAAAGGGAATCTTTGTTATTTTTCGAAATGTAATGACTAGAAGAGCTACTCCTAATAATGATCCACATAAAAGGGCCGCATAGGCCAATATCATCATACTTACATGCATCACTAACCACTGAGATTGAAGAGCGGGTACTAATGTTGTAGATTGATGCACTTCAGTTAAAAAACCGGAAGTAGCAAAGCCCTGAATCAAAAGTGCACTTGGCACGGTTATTAGATTTAAAAGGGTTTTCTTTTTTTTTAAATAAGGAATTATATGAATAATGGTTAAACTCCATGAAAGAAAGAGTAATGATTCATATAGATTACTTAATGGTAAATGTCCCAAAAAAATCCAACGAGAAACTAATAATCCTGTTATACAGAAAAAGGTAGTTATCATACCCTTTTCTGACGAATAATAGAGTTCTCTTATTTCATCAACTAATAAGGTTATTAAATGAATTGTAATTACAATGGAAACAACCGAAACGGATATATGAGTTAATATATGCTCGAAAGTCGAAAATATCATATAAAAAAAAGAGCCCCCCCTCATTATTTCATTACTACAAAATAACTATTATATTATATATTTATATAATAATATTATTATTATAATTGAATAGAATTCAAATAAGTAAGTATTTTCGTTCTAGGAACTTATATATGCCGCCACTCGGACTCGAACCGAGATGCTCTAGCACTGCTTCCTAAGAGCAGCGTGTCTACCGATTTCACCATAGCGGCTTCCCTTGCTAGAAATCATAATAACTTATTATTATTCAATCGTCGAGATTGAAAGAGTCAATTCAAGGCAATATTTGTGAGTTTAGTGAAGAAAAAAGTGATGAATCGAAACTCGTTTCATTTTTTTAACGTTCTAAATAAGAATAAGATTTTTTTTTGATGGTGATTGATAGGTAGTGATAAGTCCTAAGAACCGATGGGGAAATGAGAATCCCCATCCCAGAACAGATAAAAGAGACTAAAAAGAAAGTTGAAACATTGTCTTTTGCATTTTTTTTTCTATTTTAGAGTTGAAATTAGACAAACAACAAGACTTTTCTTAGAATCAAACTTATTTAGGTTTTTTCAACCTTTGATTGTTTATTTTTTTTTGTCGGACAAAAAAAACTTTTTGAATTCCCGGTCGAAAGAGATTTCGATAATGAAAAAGCTTTTAACGCTGCCCAATATCCCTTTCTTTTCCAAATATTTTTACGAATACGCTTTTTTGATAGAGAAGTGCGCTTTTTTGGAACGGCCATTTAAAAATTGAGAGGTCACTCATTGCTATAATTGGATGTGAAAGACATTTTTAGTTCAAAAATAATTTTTTTTCTTTTCGATTCAGTATTGATGAATCTTTAGATCCTACTATCTTGCTAAAAGAAGGGATTCATTGCTACTTCTTTGTATTTTCATCCTAGTTCTACAAGTAATAAAAAAAAAGAAATAAAAGAAAAAAAAAATCAATTTTTGTTCTTTATTTCTTTAAATTTCATACTTTGTTTTTTTCGTTCCATGGAACGTATATTAATTAAAAATTCATATTAAATATTATATAATAATTAATATAATACTATAGAACTTCTTCCAAGCATAAATATCTTTTTTTATATTTTTATATTTATAATGGAAGAGAATTAACCCTTCAAAAGGAATCAATTAATGATTCCGGATAAATGAACTAAAAAACGGGTTTTAATTTGATTGTCTCAAGTTCTGTGCTTCTTTTTCTGATTCATATCAAAATGAATTCTTTATTGTTTCTTTATGCATACAAATATGTATTCTTTATTATATGGGTCTTTTTATATAGGTTATAGTATAGGTTTATAGTAGATATAGAAATTTTTCGTAATTCCGCATAAAAAATAAAAAGAAAATGAAACTTTTACCCTTTTTTTGTCTTCATCAAAAACGTTCTTAAATAAGAGTCAGTATTGATTTTTGACTGATAAGTCGGTCATATTATTTGACCAATTCTAACTTCGTGATTTGAATATGTGCCGTGTTTTGAAAAGATTAATAATAATAATTAAGAATATCATATCCAATCCAATTTTAGTTAGGTTTTACATATTTTACTGTTTTATTGACTTTCTCTTTTCAAATTTGAAAAAGGACAAGAACGAGTGAGTAAAAAATAATTCATTAGAAAAAAACTTTTTATATGGAACATACATATCAATATTCCTGGATCATCCCTTTTATTACACTTCCAATTCCTATGGTAATAGGGGGGTCTTCTCCTTTTTCCGACAGCAACAAAAAAGTTTCGTCGTATGTTGTCTTTTTTGAGTGTTTTTTTGTTAAGTATAGTTATGCTTTTTGCAATCAACCTCCTTCTTCAGCAAATAAATCGCCATTCTATCTATCAATCTGTATGGTCTTGGACGATCAATAATGATTTTTCTTTAGAGTTTGGTTTTTTGATTGTTACTTCCATTATGTTAATATTAATTACGACTGTTGGAATGATGGTGCTTATTTATAGCGACAACTACATGTCTCATGATAAAGGCTACTTGCGCTTTTTTGCTTATATGAGTTTTTTCATTTTTTCAATAGTTCAATGGTGGGTTTAGTTTCGAGTTCTAATTTAATAAAAATTGATTTTTTTTTGGAATTGGTTGGAATGTGTTCTTAATCTATTAATAGGTTTTTGGTTTACGCGACCTGTTGTAGGTAATGCCTGTCAAAAGGCATTTATAACTAATCGTGTGGGGGATTTTGGATTTTTATTAGGAATTTTAGGTCTTTATTGGATAACGGGTAGTTTAGAATTTCGGGATTTGTTCGAAATAGCCAAGAACTTAATTTATAATAATAAGGTTGATCTTTTATTTGTTACTTTGTGCTCCTTGCTATTATTTTCCGGTGCAGTTGCTAAATCCGCGCAATTTCCCCTTCATATATGGTTACCCTATGCTATGGAGGGGCCGACTCCCATTTCTACTCTCATACATGCTGCTACTATGGTAGCAGCAGGGGTTTTTCTTGTAGCTCGACTTCTTCCTCTTTTCAGAGTCATACCTTACATTATGAATTTAATAGCTTTGATAGGACTAGTAACGGTACTATTAGGAGCTACTTTAGCTCTTGCTCAAAAAGATATTAAGAAAGGTTTAGCTTACTCTACAATGTCACAATTGGGTTATATGATACTTGCTTTAGGTATGGGCTCTGCTCGATCTTCTTTATTTATTTCATTTTTTACAGCTTTATATCCTATATTGTTTTTTCTATATCGAAGTGGGCGATTCCATCGTTTATAATCAAAAAGTAGAGTTACAAGAGGTTTTTCGAACCAAAATAGATTTTTATCTTTCAAAATTTCGAACGTTGAATTTTCTTGCTTCCCATCCTTTTCTAAAGTTTGACTTTCATTTTCATAAACGTAAAGAGGTCTATTTTTAGAGCATGTCTCCTTCAATTGAAAGTGGAATTCCCCTTTTGCTTTTTCCTTTCCATTCACTTTGATCTCTTTCGTTTCATCGATTTTGTCCAGATCTTCCGAAAAAAGGTAAGAAGAAGAATCTTTTTCGGTGGATTCCTCTTGTTCCTGTTTAGTGCCTTTCGTTTCGGAAGTTGTTTCAATTTCTATATCTGTTTCTTCCTCACTTTCCCCCTTTTCTTCCCTTTCTGAAGTTTCTTTCAGTTTCGTAGTAAAAAGGGGTGACGGTGTTCTGCCTAAATAGTAGACACAGGTAATAAATAAGAGAATACTCAAGATTCGAGTCATAGAATTTCTCAATTCTGACACAAGGTACTTAT